CTGAACAGATCAGATCTGATTAAAATACAGTGGATTCCCAGACAAGTATAGATAGATATAAAAATGGATAAACCACATTAACCTTTTATCCATTTTTTATTAATTAAGAAGATACTTCTTGTGTCACAGTGGGTCCGGCCAACCGATCGTTTATGTGAAGTACTTATGGGACCGAGATAAATAGATCCATTTATCTACGATCAAATTATATTTGATCGATAAACTATTGTCAATATGAATTGAATGCTAGGAAAACAAATAAAAAGAAAAAAGAAAAATAAGGCGTTGTGTTGGATTGGCACTACATAGATAAGAAATGAAGTGTGGATGGAGCAATAAAATAAATAAGAAAGAAGAAGGAAAAAAAAAAAAAAGATCTCGGGTTTATTCACTAGAGGTGCAATAAGCAAGATTAACCCCTTGTTTTTGTTTGTTGGTTGAGTCCCAACGAAAACCACCTGATTGATGGTAATCCCATAATTTCATAGATCCAGTTATTTCATCTATTCAATCTATTCACTCGATCTTTTTCTATACGTCTCATATCTCATATCAAGAGATTCTTTATCGTTATATGAGACCATATGGGAGCAATAGTGAATAGGGAGCAAGAAAAAAGGGAATGTTGGAGAAAGAATTACACAAAGGTAGATACTGGTCGCCCTTTTGATTTCATTCATTTTATTTTGTTTGATTAACTCGAAGTTCCTTAAATACCTCCGCCTTCTTTGAAATATCATGAACAGTTCCTGTAGGTTGAGCTCCCTTTTCAAGGAAATATAGAATAGCAGGAACATTTGAATAAGTTTGATTCTTTATCGGATCGTAAAAACCCACTTTACGAAGATCTCTTCCTTCTCTTCGGGATCTAACATCAATTGCAACGATTCGATAGATGGCTCATTGGGATAGATGAATAATAAATACCCCCCCCCCCCCAGAAACGTATAGGAGGTTTTCTCCTCGTACGGCTCGAGAAAGAATGATTCGAATTTCTGTTCTGTATATAGATAGATGCCAAATGGATCCATGAGATCTATGATTGGAGTCGTCTTTTTTCGTACTTCCTTGCTAAAAAAAAAAAAAAAGAAATATCATTCGTACTCATAACTCAAGTTGGGTAATTCTTAAAGAACTCAAAGGGAAATCCTTAGACATTTATTGAGCCGTCTCTAACCTCTTTTCTTTGTCTCATCTAGAATCCATTTTGATTCCTCATTCTGATCCAGTTGTTGAGACAATTGAAAATGGTGTTTCCTTGTTCTGGGATCCCTTATCTTTGCTTTGAATCATTGGGTTTAGACATTACTTCGGTGATCCTTAATCGTTTCAAAATGGTAGCAACATACCTTTTTGTATTTCTTTACGTCGAAGAATCATACGAACGATTGATTCCCCTGTGATACACTTTTGATCGAAATAGTTTTACTAATTGCGACAAATTCGAAATTGAACTTTTCGATTTGAAACTTGTTCGAAATGGACCCTTTCTATCTTTCTATATCGAAGATATACTTACGAAGTCGTTCCAACTTATTGATTGACACTAACCCTAGATCCTGCCCCCTGATAAATGAATCAATACTTTCTGCTCGAGCTCCATCATGTACTATTTATAACCCAAAACAATAGAAATTGGGGTCCTCGTGGAACAGAACAAAATATGTCGAGCCAAGAGCATCTTCATTCATATAGAAAATGGTGGATGTAAGAGTCCACATCCGATCATGTCGTTCAAGTCGCACGTTGCTTTCTACCACATCGTTTCAAACGAAGTTTTACCATAACATTCTTCTAATTCGGAATCGGTATGGAATTGATTCAATATAGAATCATGAATAGTCATTGGTTCAATCAGTACATAGTATTCCATATTTTTTTTTTTATTTTTATGAAAGGATAGGGAATGAAACACATTTCTATTTATATTTATAAGAAAATAAGAAACACGAATAAACGAGTGTCTTAACACTTCTTTACATCTTCAAAAGATGATTGTTCGGGACGATCAGTCATGAATGAAGAATCCAAAGGTTCCAATTCTTTCTCGAACAACTAAACTAAACTAAAGAAGGGTCTTTGATTAGATTCCCAATACCGGAACAGAATGAATCATTAACCAAAAAAGGCTATTCCAATGACCCGAAAAGGCGGGAAGCGACTCGATAGAATAGATCTCAAACTTCTGCGAGTACCAAGGCTTCATAAGGATTCATTATAATATAAATGGTTTCACATAAACAAAAGAATCTCCTACTTCGAATCATTACTGGAAATGAGTTTCCCCGTAAAATAAGATAAATCTATGTTTCTTTTCCCATTAAATCATCAATGGTTTAAACCAGATAGACCAGATAGATGGATCGAGAAATTCATTTGTTTTCATATAGAAAAGGACACACCCAAGGTAAGATGAAGGTCTTTATTCTTTCATCTGACATCTGATTGAAAAAATCATAATTGAAGTAGTATGATCTGCCCGTATCTATCAGATATACCGAATAGACCGAACGGATGTCACCAGGGGAAGTCGTGGATATTGTGGATATCTAAGGCATGACAGAGATTTTTCACCGAACCCGAACGCTGTTCTAACTGAAATGGAATAATAACAATACAATAGGCATGGTTAAGTTTCTACATGTTTTGATTTGCTTCAGAAATCCTTCCATAAATTCCAAAAAAGAGAGTGAATGAAATGTATGACTCTCGTCTACAATCGATACATTGATTTCCAATCATTCATTGGAGCAAAATGCAAAATAAAAACAATTGGGTCCAAAGAAAATACGTCTGTTCTGTATTGAACTTTATTGTTTGTTGATGAGATCCAGACAAACACGGATATTGAAATTGAGATCTTCCATACGAATGAAATTCGATGGGGATCATGAATTATACCCAATCAACAAAAGGATCTTCTTACAATACAGGATACTATATAAGATAGCATAGGTACAAAGCCAAATAGGTCTAGAGTAATTCGTTGTTACTATTTTTGCACCAGTCTTAGGAGTTTTAATCCCAGTGATAGAATTAGTGCCAAGAACTCCCTCCTTCTTTCAACCCAGAATGCATCATGTAGGCATCCAAATTTCATTGATCTGGGGATGAAAGTTTCTCTAAGTAACTAATAAACTGCAATATGAGTAGGGCGGGCATACCTTGAATGGCCCAATTTTGGAATTGAACTATTGCTTCATGTTCCCATCCTACCTAGACCAAAAAAAAATCTTTTTTTTTTTTTTTCTATTTCCATTAGAAATCAAAAATTTAGATTGGATCACGTTGTATCCAACATGAAACTCTTAAACAAAATATTTTTAAAGAGAACAATCTTTGTTCTGATAGAATTAGCCTGGGACGGAAGGATTCGAACCTCCGAGTAACAGGACCAAAACCTGTTGCCTTACCGCTTGGCCACGCCCCATTTATATTTTGATTCGACATTAATAAACACTAATATTAGTGTTGTTTGTTCGTCAATTCCAACCCAGATAGCCATGGAATAGGCTGTTCCTGGGATTCTGTGCATGTAGATGTGGAGATGTGGAATCAAAACAAATTCATTGATCATTACGTATAATTCAATTAAGATATTGTAGGAAAGTAGAATTCCTTCTATTCTAATCTGACAATTGAAGGATCTTTGATTTTGATTAGGGAAGTTCAAAAAAAAAAGGGGGGGGTTGGTCTACCTTCTTCATTTTTCCCCTTATATCAATAACTCAATAAAATGAAATTATTTTCAAGAACGAAATGTTTGTTATGCCTAATATCTTTAGTTTAATCTGTATCTGTCTTAATTATGCCCTTCATTCGAGTAGTTTTTTCTTCGCCAAATTGCCCGAGGCTTATGCCTTTTTTAATCCAATCGTAGATGTTATGCCAGTCATACCTGTGCTCTTTTTTCTCTTAGCCCTTGTTTGGCAAGCTGCTGTAAGTTTTCGATGAGATCTTTAATACTGCCCTAGAAACATTCATGATCTATTCGATAAAAACAAAAAAAAAAAAAAAAAAGATTCTAACAATCAATTGATAATATGGAATAAGTCTTACATTACGAACCCTAGATTCAAACATGGAAATTCTTGAATAACCGCGACGAATCTGTATCATCTCATTTCCTCATTTTTACCCTTCATCAAACAAAGACGGTATTCCGGTTCCCCCCCATACCTAATTGTGGGTATGACGAGAAAATTTTTGTATTTGTAACAGTAACAAAGGAATCAGATTCCTTTCTTGTCTAGAAACCACTTCATTTATTGGTTTACAAATAGGATATGTGGTACAAAAATGGATAATCTATTCCCCTTTTCTCCCCAAAATGATCTTGGAGATTGTGTAATGCTTACTCTCAAACTCTTCGTTTACACAGTAGTGATATTCTTTGTTTCTCTCTTCATCTTCGGATTCCTATCTAATGACCCAGGACGTAATCCTGGACGTGAAGAAGAAGAATAAAAAAAAATAAGAGGTTTTTTTTTTTCATTTTTCTTTGCTTAGTTTCTGAATTTTCTTATGATTTTCTGTATTCCATACATTTATCTATCAGGTTAAAATTAGAAAAAGAAATCTCAAGCGAGCAGAGGGAGCGGAGAGAGAGGGATTCGAACCCTCGGTACAAATAACTCGTACAACGGATTAGCAATCCGACGCTTTAGTCCACTCAGCCATCTCTCCCAATTGCAAAAGGCGAATTCATATGTAACGTATCAAAATTCTATAGGTATATACGAATTGTATCAGAAATCCCGTTTATATTTTATATAACGATTCGAAAGAAATATCTCCGATAGCAATAGAAAGGATCCCTCGAAAGGTTTTTTTGTTCCCCCGGCCTGGCTAGGTACTGGCCGGGGCCATTCCTTTCCAATGAATCATAGATCCAATAATTTAGAAAATACTTGTTATTGAAATTGAAACAGCAAGAAGAGCTATTTCTATAATATGAATGGAATCTTATTTCATTTTTGATCATTTTTGATTTTATCGAT